AGATAAGTCAGAGATATATGGATATATCCATTTCATGTCAAAACAGATCTTCTGCTTTTATTTGTTCATTGCTTTCTTTAAGATTAGTTTCTTTTCTTTAAGGAGTTCCTTTTAGAATAGAAAGATTATCCTTGTCTTTGTTTATGTCTCGGGTTGGAACAAATTACGATAATTCGTCCCCTCCTACGGATTAGTCGACATTTTTCACAAATTTTACGAACGGAAGCCCTTATTTTCATAGTTGTTATTCCTTAAATTTTTCCGAATCCACTCATTGGAAGAAAATAAGTTTCTTGAAATTTTTGAACCTTGAATTGGATCCCCCTGAAAGGAATCTTGAAGTTGAAAAAAACTACCTAATCGTTCGAATCCTTGTTACGGAGTCTATAAATTATACGCCCCCTGGTTGAATCATAAGCACTTACTTCACTTTTGTTGACTCTATCCCACGGTGGTATACGTATAAAACTCGATCGGATCCTTCCTGAAACATAACCTAGAATCAGATCTTCATTATCTAAAGGAATCCGGAGTGGAAGTGATTCACTAATTAAACCTCCATGAATCTATTTTTGTTCTTTTATTCCCGGTAAAACTTCCTTGACGTATCAACTACTGTAGGGCCGGAGGAGTTCTATTAGATAACCCGTGCTTTTTTCTTTTTTTTTTTTCACAAATGGAAAGTTTCGGATACAATTCGGATATCAGACAGATTACCATATATAACACAAAATTTCTCCGCCGATTCCTTCTAGTCGAGCCTCCCGGTCTGTCATTATACCCCGAGAAGTAGAAAGAATTACAATCCCCATCCCGCCTAAAATTCTAGGAATTTGTTGATAGTTAGAATAGATTCGTAGACCGGGTCGACTGATCCTTCGTAAATTTAAAATAGTTCTATATGGTCCTTTCCTATTCCTTCTATGTCGTAGGGTTAAAACCAAAAAATATTTGTTGCTTTCCCGATGTTTCCTTACGTTATCGATAAAACCTTCTCGTAAAAGTATTTTAACAATGTTTTCAGTGATGTTAGTAGATCCTATTCGAATCGTTCCTTTTCTATTCATGTCAGCATTTCGTATAGAGGTTATTATGTCAGCAATAGTGTCCTTACCCATGGTAAACTAAAATTATTGTTGCTCCCGAATTTTGATATAACCAACGTGCTCTTTTTTTTTTACTTAGTAAAGGTATATACGTGAGACACAATCAACTAATAAATCTATGTCATTTAAATACTCTAATTTAAATACTATAACTATATTGAGGTCTCGTCTTATAATACCTCAGGAGCTAATGAAACTATTTTAGTGAAATTTAACTGTCTCAATTCCCGGGCGATCGCACCAAAAATTCGAGTTCCTTTTGGATTTCCTTCTTGATCAATGACAACTGCAGCATTGTCATCATATCGTATTATCATACCGTTGTCGCGTTTGAGTTCTTTACAAGTACGTACAATTACAGCTCTGATCACTTCTGATCTTTCTAGAGGTGCATTTGGTACTGCTTCCTTGATCACAGCAACAATAACGTCACCAATATGAGCATATCGGCGATTACTAGCTCCTATGACTCGAATACACATCAATTCTCGGGCCCCGCTGTTATCTGCTACATTCAAATGGGTCTGAGGTTGAATCATTTTTTTAATCTCTTCTTTCAATGTAACAAAGGACGAAGAAAAAAAGAAATATTGTTTGTCAAAAAAAAAAGGAAACCCACAATTGTTTTTTTTATTCCCAAGACTTCTTTCCTTTGGTTCTATATTCCTATCCTGAAATAATGAATTGAGTTTTTATAGGCATTTTGGACGCCGCTATTGAAATAGCCTTTCTGGCTATATTTTCGGCTACTCCGCTCATTTCATAAAGTATTCTGCCCGGTTTAACGACAGCTACCCAATACTCGGGGGATCCTTTCCCCGAACCCATACGTGTTTCTGTAGGTCTTACCGTAACTGGTTTGTCTGGAAATATACGTACCCATATTTTTCCACCACGGCGTACATTTCGTGTCATTGCGCGGCGCCCCGCTTCTATTTGTCTAGATGTAATCCAAGCGGGTTCAAGTGCTTGAAGAGCATATCTACCGAAACAAATGCGATTACCTCGATAAGATATTCCTTTCATTCTTCCTCTATGTTGTTTACGAAATCTGGTTCTTTTGGGGTTATAGTTGATGGTTGTTTATCAATTCCATCTCTACTACAGAACTGGACATGAGAATTTCTTCTCATCCAGCTCCTCGCGAAAAAAAATGACTAAAAAAAGATTTTATTATTAAGATATACAGGTAGTTAGTGAATAATAGATTGAATCCTGGGATTCTTTGCTTTGAGATTTTATCTGATCTATTAGAAATTTGTATATCTTGTTTGGATATATATTGGATATATATAAGTAATTAAACATGGATTCTATTTATAGATAATGTCTTATCTTGGTTTTGTTATAATGTTATAACGAATCTTTATTTTGTTTTGTCTTTTTTTATCATA